TAGAATCACCAAAAAATTTTTGGCGGATATTAAAAAGAAAAAATATTCGATTACTTCGGAAATCCCATTATTTTTTAAAATTTTTTATTGAAAAGATATACAGAGATATCTTTATGTGTATCATTAATATTCCTAGAATCAATGCACAGCTTTTTATTGAATTAAAAAAAAAAATTCTTAATAAATACATTTACAATAATGAAGCAAATCAAGAAAGAATTGATAAAACAAATCAAAGTATAATTAACTTTATTTCAACTAAAAAAAGGTCACTTTGTATTAATAAGAATTCACATACTTTTTTGGACTTATCTTACTTGTCACAAGCATATGTATTCTACAAATTATCACAAACCCAAGTCAGTAACTTATATAAGTTAAGATCTGTCTTTAAATATTACAGAACATCTTTTTTTATTAAGAATGAAATAAAAGAGTATTTTGTTGGAACGCAAGAAATAGTTTATTCCGAATTAAGACAACATAAGAACCTTCAAAATTCTGTAATTAATGAATGGAAAAACTGGCTAAAGGATCATTATCAATATGATTTATCTCAGATTAGATGGTCGAGATTAGTGCCGCAAAAATGGCGAAATAGAGTCAATCAATATCAATGCCGTATGACTACAAATAAAGATTTAAACAAATGGGATTCATATGAAAAAACCCGATTAATTCATTACGAAAAACAAAATGATTTTGAAATAGATTTATTACTAAATCAAAAAGAAAATATTAAAAAACAATATAGATATGATCTTTTTTCGTATAAATCGATTAATTATGAGGATAAGAAAGACTCATATATTTATGGAGTGCCATTACAAGTCAATAAAAACCAAGAGATTTCTGATACTTACAATACGCCTAAACGCAAACTATTTGATATGATGGAAGGTATCCGTATCAAGGATTATCTAGTAGACGATGATAGTATAGATATAGAAAAAAATATGGATCGAAAATATTTTGATTGGAAAATTCTCAATTTTTGTCTTAGAAATAAGACCTATATTAAGGCCTGGGTCGATATTGATACTGTCACCAACAGAAATAAAAATACTAAGACTGGGGTTAATAATTATCAAATAATTGATAAAATTGATAAGAAAGGTATTTTTTATTTCCCGATTCATCAAGATCAAAAAATGAACCCATTCAATCAAAAAAAACCTCTTGTGGATTGGATGGGAATGAATGAAGAAATACTAAGTCGTCCCATATCGAATCTAGAACTTTGGTTCTTCCCAGAATTTGTGATACTTTATAATACATATAAGATTAAACCGTGGGTCATACCAATCAAATTACTTCTTTTCAATTTTAATGTAAATAAAGTAAATAAAAATGTTAATAAACATAAAAGTATCACTGGAAAGAAAAAAAGAGATATTTTTCTATTATCGAATGAAAAAAAAACTTTTGAATTAGAAAATATAAATCAAGGAGAAAAAGAATTAGCGGACCAAGCAGATCTTGAATCAGCTCTCTCAAACCAAGAAAAAAAACAAGAAAAATATGTTGAAGAAGATTATACGGGATCAGACATGAAAAAACGTAGAAACAAAAAGCAATACAAGAATAACACAGAAGCAGAGCTTGAGTTCTTACTAAAAAGGTATTTGCAATTTCAATTGAAATGGGATGCTTCTTTAAATCAAAGAATCATCAATAACATCAAAGTATATTGTCTCCTGCTTAGAATGAAAAATCCAAGAGAAATTGCTATATCCGCTATTCAAGGGGAAGAAATGAATCTGGATATTATGATGTTCCAGAAGGATTTATCTCTTAAAGAATTGAGAAAAACGGGAATATTTATTATCGAACCTGTTCGTCTGTCTGTAAAAAATGATGGAAATTTTATTATATATCAAACCATAGGTATTTCATTGGTTCATAAGAGTAAGCACCAAATTAATCAAAGATACCTAGAAAAAAGCTATGGCTATGTTGATAAAAATAAGAAGAATTTTTCTGAATCCATTGCGCTCGATCAAAAAATGACTGGAAATAGAGACAAAAATCATTATGATTTGCTTGTTCTTGAAAATATTTTATCCCCGAGGCATCGTAGAGAATTGAGAATTCTAATTTTTGTCAATTCTAGGAATAGAAACAATATCCATAGAAATACAGTATTTTGCAATGGATGCAATGGAAATCAGGTAACAAATTTCGATCAAGTTTTGTTGAATAAAAGAAAAAATCTTGATAGAGATAAAAATAAACTAATTAAATTAAAGTTCTTTCTTTGGCCCAATTATCGATTAGAAGATTTAGCTTGTATGAATCGCTATTGGTTTGATACCAATAATGGTAGTCGTTTCACTATGACAAGGATTCATATGTATCCGCGATTGAAAAGTCATTAATGGTACATTTTTTCTATATTTCCGTACCATATCGAGTATATGAAGACAAAGAAATAAACATAACCATTATCTTCCATTTCATTATGATACATGATACTAATTTAATGAGGCGTTGTATTCTATTAATTTAATTCGATCTAAAATGAATCAACAAAATCTTCTTATTTTTTTTTAGGTCTAAATTATTGTTTATTTTTTTTGTGAGTACAGAAATAGACTATACTTTTATATAGGATATCCTATCCGAATCCCATTTTAAAAATTGGATTGATTATTGAGTACTAAATTAAAAAATTTTATTTGACAAAATTAAGAATTCTTCACGAAATTAAGATTATTGTGTATATCAAATTCAAATGAGTGACATTATTATTACTGATCAAGAAATATATATATATATCGATAAAAATATCTCAAAAAAAGAGAGAGAGGGGCGATTCCTTTTTATGGTAAAAAATTCATTCATCTCAATTATTTCGCAAGAAGAAAAAGAAGAAAACAGGGGATCCGTTGAATTCCAAGTATTGAGTTTCACCAATAAAATAAGAAGACTTACTTCACATTTGGAATTGCACAGAAAAGACTATTTATCTCAAAGGGGTCTACGTAAAATTCTGGGAAAACGTCAACGGCTGCTGTCTTATTTGTCAAAGAAAAATAGAGTACGTTATAAAAACTTAATTAATACGTTGGGTATTCGGGAATCAAAAATTCGTTAATTTGAAGAGTCATTTTGAATTATTTGATTTATTAGATCTTGAATTTTGATGAACTTTTTTTTCGTTTTACGCAATTCATGGAAAAATGAATCGAGGAAAAACTTATGAATATGCCAGCTACAAGAAAAGATCTCATGATAGTCAATATGGGCCCCCACCACCCGTCAATGCACGGTGTTCTTCGACTCATCGTTACTCTGGACAGTGAAGATGTTATTGACTGTGAACCAATATTGGGTTATTTACACAGAGGAATGGAAAAAATTGCGGAAAACCGAACAATTATACAATATCTGCCTTATGTAACTCGTTGGGATTATTTAGCTACTATGTTCACAGAAGCAATAACTGTAAATGGGCCAGAACAGTTAGGAAATATTCAAGTACCTAAAAGAGCCAGTTATATCAGAGTAATTATGTTGGAATTGAGTCGTATAGCTTCTCATCTGTTATGGCTCGGCCCCTTTATGGCAGATATTGGTGCACAAACTCCTTTCTTCTATATTTTCAGAGAAAGAGAATTCATATATGATCTATTTGAAGCTGCCACTGGTATGAGAATGATGCATAATTATTTTCGTATCGGAGGAGTAGCGGCTGATCTACCTTATGGCTGGATAGATAAATGTTTGGATTTCTGCGATTATTTTTTTACAGGAGTTACTGAATATCAAAAACTTATTACACAAAATCCTATTTTTTTAGAACGCGTTGAAGGCGTAGGAATTATTGATAGAGACGAAGTAATAAATTGGGGTTTATCAGGACCAATGCTGCGAGCTTCCGGAATACAATGGGATCTTCGTAAAGTTGATCATTATGAGTGTTACGACGAATTGGATTGGGAAGTCCAATGGCAAAAAGAAGGGGATTCATTAGCTCGTTATTTAGTCCGAATTGGTGAAATGACAGAATCCATAAAAATTATTCAACAGGCGTTGGAAGGAATTCCAGGGGGGCCCTATGAGAATTTAGAAATCCGATACTTTGATAGAGAAAGGTATCCAGAATGGCATGATTTTGAATATCGATTCATTAGTAAAAAACCTTCTCCCATTTTTGAATTACCGAAACAAGAACTTTATGTGAGAGTCGAAGCCCCAAAGGGCGAATTGGGAATTTTTCTGATAGGGGATCAGAGTGGTTTTCCTTGGAGATGTAAAATTCGCCCCCCGGGTTTTATCAATTTGCAAATTCTTCCTCAGTTAGTTAAAAGAATGAAATTGGCTGATATTATGACAATACTAGGTAGCATAGATATCATTATGGGAGAAGTTGATCGTTGAAATGATAATTGATACAACGGAAATACAAGATATCCATTCTTTTTACAGAGTGGAATCTTTAAAAGAGGTCTATGAAATTCTATGGATGCTTGTTCCTATTTTGACTCTTGTATTGGGAATCACAATAGGCGTACTAGTAATTGTATGGTTAGAAAGAGAAATATCCGCAGGGCTGCAACAACGTATTGGACCCGAATACGCCGGTCCTTTAGGAGTTCTTCAAGCTCTAGCAGATGGGACAAAACTACTTTTCAAAGAGAATCTTCTTCCATCTAGAGGAGATACTCGTTTATTCCGTATCGGACCATCCATAGCAGTCATATCAATTCTACTAAGTTATTCAGTAATTCCTTTTGACTATCGCCTTGTTTTAGCCGATCTCAATATCGGGGTTTTTTTATGGATTGCGGTTTCAAGTATTGCTCCCATTGGACTTCTTATGTCAGGATATGGTTCAAATAATAAATATTCCTTTTTAGGTGGTCTACGAGCTGCTGCTCAATCGATTAGTTATGAAATACCATTAACCCTATGTGTATTATCAATAGCTCTACGTGCGATTCGTTGAAACATAAACTTTTCCCTATTCCTTTCTTTCTAGTCGTTATAGAAAAAGA